TCCAGGACCATATAATCCTGTTACATGAAATGCACCAAAACTAAAGCAAGCCACCCCTGCAAGAAATAAATGAATTCCAAAAATCTTCGGTAAATCCAAAGAAGGTTTTCCTGTACGTTCATCACAAAATATTTCTAGATCCCAATACACCCAATGCCAAATAGCTGCCAAGAAGCATAAGCCAGAAAACACAATATGTGCTCCGGCCACACCTTCGTAACTCCAAATACCCGGATTCGTTATAGTCCCTCCTGTGATACTCCAACCGCCCCATGAATTGGTTATTCCTAAACGAGTCATGAAGGGTATAACGAACATACCTTGTCTCCACATTGGATCAAGAACAGGATCAGAGGGATCAAAAACCGCTAATTCGTATAGAGCCATTGAACCGGCCCAACCAGCAACTAGAGCTGTATGCATTATATGAACAGAAAGCAAACGACCGGGATCATTCAATACGACGGTATGAACACGATACCAAGGCAAACCCATGGAAATACCCCTTTAGCAACGAAAAATAGACACTATGTAACTTTATTGCACTCAAAAAAAAACTAGTAGGCTATGGACCTCCCCCTTTCAGGAGATTATCTCAAAGAAAGGATTACTATTTGATCTATTCTATTATTTTAGTAATAATGGAAAAATTAGGTTCGTAGGAACAAAAAGAAGCAGATCTATTCTATACCCGATAAGTACCAATACGCAATGGTGAGTCGGAGTTGATCCTATTTTCTATGAGTAAATGCATACAGATTTTTTCATGATAGAAAAAAAAAGACCTATTCGAAAGAATTTTCCTTTATTCATTCTGTCTTCCTTTTTTATGAACTTATTCAATTTATATATAAAATATGATAAAAAAAAAAGGTAAAATCTGATAAAGACAAATCTTATTTATTAAGACAATAAACCTGTGGTTACGCTTCCATATCAAAGTGAGCTATAGTACTTAATTATTTTTTTTTTCTTTCATTTTATGCCTATTGGTGTTCCACAAGTACCTTTTCGAAGTCCTGGAGAGGAAGATGCATCTTGGGTTGACGTATAGTGCGACTTGTCAGATATATTGGGTCATATGGGATTTCCCCGTTCTCTCCCCCGATCGAGATATCCTCTCTTTCGCCCAAGAAAGCTTGATTGAATTATCAAAAATTTGGAGCGTGAAGTGTAATTAGATCTATTTTTTTTGAGGGGGTATACAGATTAATCTTATCAATTAGAAAAATTTATGGTTTGCTTGGTTGGACCAATAAAATGAAGTATAGAGGCTCCGTTTAGAAAAAACCCAATTTTGAATATATGGATTCGATAATTACTACTTGTATCATATTTTAGTTATAAATAGCAGTGATCTAAAACTGCTAATCAATCGAGTCATATGATGAATACGTTGAATATTTGGTATAAAAAACATAAAAATAATGAAAAAAAAAAAGAAGTCGTAGCACAAAGACATGGTATTTAGGCATTTGTCCTATATGTGCAAATCCAAATCAGGCGTATCTTTACTCGGAGTATAGCATAAACCTAAAAGAATTGAAGTGAAGAAGCCCATTCAGAAACAAGAAAATGACATCGTAATTTCTATTTAATTTCGATGAAAGAATACATCAATGAAAAGTTAGATCAATAAATTGAATGAATTCGTTTTTTTTTTTTTTATTTTTTATAGTATAGATTATAGATAAAGGAGCCAAAACGAATCTTTCTTGAAAAAAGGAAGGCCCGTTCATTAGAAGTTAAAAAGATCCCGCTAAACTAAAAAAGACTGGAATCTAAACATTGATTCTTTTTTTTTTTTTCGCAATTTTTGTTGAACCGTATGCATCAAAAGGTGCATGTACGGTTCTTAAGGTATACAGTTTTATCCTAATCAACCGACTTTATCGAGAAAGATTACTTTTTTTAGGCCAAGAGGTTGATAGCGAGATCTCAAATCAACTTATTGGTCTTATGGTATATCTCAGTATAGAGGATGATACCAAAGATCTGTATTTATTTATAAACTCTCCCGGCGGATGGGTAATACCCGGAGTAGCTATTTATGATACTATGCAATTTGTGCGACCTGATGTACAGACAATATGCATGGGATTAGGCGCCTCAATGGGATCTTTTATTCTAGTCGGTGGAGAAATTACCAAACGTCTAGCATTCCCTCACGCTTGGCGCCACTGCTTTTTTTAGTTCAATTTGAGACAAAAAATAAAACAAAACTATGCCTTCGCCATATAAAATATGAATATTAAGTAATAATAGCATGGCACTTTGAATTCGATATGAGACCCTTTTTTAGTCTTTTGTTTTTTCGAAATCCTTAAGATTATGTATCGAAACAGTAGTATGAGATAAAAGGCATTTCCTATTTTATTTGATCTATCGAGGGCCCCCTCTTTCAGCGTCACAAACTTTTTTGTTTTCACAACAGAAGACTCTTAACAATATTTGGCTATGAAAGAATATTCAAATAAATAATTTTTTTTTTTTTTATTTATTTGAATTACAAAAAAAAAAAAAAGAAACTTTGGGATTGCTGAATAAAAGACGAAAAATAATAAAGCAACGGAGCCATCATAGTATTTAAAAATGACTTCAAAATAAAAGGAAGGGTGGTTATTGGATCATTTACTCCTCTGGGTCTGATAGATCCTATATTTTCTATTCCTTTGATGGAAGGTGAAAATGAATTCCATTGTGAAGCCGTATGCAATGCACAAAAGATGCCTGTACGGTTGTTTCAATTTATTTATTGTTTTTCTCTTTAACTCATCATGTGAGATAGAGAAACCGTTTATTAAATCATCAGGGTAATGATCCATCAACCTGCTAGTTCTTTTTATGAGGCACAAACGGGAGAATTTATCTTGGAAGCGGAAGAACTACTGAAGTTGCGGGAAAGCATCACAAGAGTTTATGTACAAAGAACAGGCAAACCCTTATGGGTTATATCCGAAGACATGGAAAGGGATGTTTTTATGTCAGCAACAGAAGCCCAAGCTCATGGAATTGTTGATCTTGTAGCCGTTGAATAAAAAATAGAAAGAAGGTATTTTTTGCAAATCCGCAATTTTAGATTTTATCTTCTTACTGGGTTTAATAGAATATTTTCTATTAATTAATCTAGTATTATTAATACTATTAATTATTAATATAGAATCTAGAACTAATTCATAATCATCCGGTTAGGATCGATCTAAACCAATTCATTATGTATATGATTCAACATGCCAACTATTAAACAACTTATTAGAAATACAAGACAGCCAATCAAAAATGTCACCAAATCGCCCGCCCTTCGGGGATGTCCTCAGCGTCGAGGAACATGTACTAGGGTGTATGTGCGACTCGTTCAGATCATAGACTGGCACAAAAGAAATGAAAGTATTTTTCCAGTATCAGTGATCAATACCAGTGAATGAATAGGATAGAATGGAAGAGCTACATTCACTATCTAAAAAAAAAGATTTCTCGTACCCTTTATTGTGTTGTGTATCAAATTTATGGTTTATATTGGTGCAAATCCAATCACCCCCGTTTTCAATTTAAGATGAGAAAGAATTCCCCATTGGTAATAAATGCTTATCCATTACGCGGAGGAAATCCTATTTAACAGAAGGATTATATTATACCCTTCTTCTTGCAAAAACGGACTAAGAGGGTTAGCTAACCGGCGAATCTTCATAATTAAATACCGTTACTGCATAGGTAAATCTCATTGTGAAAGAACGATAATTCATGAGTAGAGCCAAAGAACGTGAACTGTACAAGTTAACAATAGAAAAGAATGAGCTCCGGTGTATAGAGAGGACCTCACCGTTTAAGAACTAACCATAGAAACGATGGAAACCACTATTTCTTTATCCATTTCTATTTTTTTTTTTATGTTTACTATGTTTTTTTAATACTTAGTATCACAATATCAATACAATTTTTTATTATGAGATGAAATGCCTCCCCAAAAAAGAAAAAAAAATAGTGGTCGGGAAGGTTATAGTAGCAAAAGCCATTGGAATTTTTTTTTATACATTGGAAAAATCCGTTTTGTTATTAATAGACTAGGAAAGGAATAACTGAAAGAAAAGAAATCAATTAGTTATTCATCAAAGTTTTTTTTATTCAATGACCAGAATTAAACGAGGATATATAACTCGGAGACGTAGAACAAAAATTCGTTTATTTGCAGCAAGTTTTCGAGGGGCTCATTCAAGACTTACTCGAACTATTACTCAACAGAAAATAAGAGCTTTGGTTTCATCCTATCGGGATAGAGTTAGGAAAAAAGGGGATTTTCGCCATTTATGGATCGCTCGAATAAATGCAGTCGTTCGAGACAGTAAAGTATACTATAATTATAGTGGATTAATGAACAATCTGTACAAGAAGCAGTTGCTTCTTAATCGTAAAATACTTGCACAAATCGCTATATTAAATAGGAATTGTCTTTATATGATTTCAAATGAGATTAGAAAATAAGAAGAGTGGAAAGAATCCATCGGAATAGTTTAAATGGAGTTCCCTGCAGAATGAACGCCGGGAAGGTAGAGTAGAAATTAGTATGATAAATATCATAAAATTGTCAAAATGAACAAAGATGTTCAATAAAAAAAAAGATTGATTCTGCTTCCCTCATTCTTTTTTTTTTTATTCTTACAACACGAAAATCAAATCTAGGTTCTCGGATTTTTTGAACAAAGCATCAATCCTACTTTGAGCGTTTAGATTTTCATTTTTATTCAATTGAAAGGTAAGCTTAGTTATTTCTAGTTCTAAGACCAATAGTTCTAGCGATTGTCTCGCTTCTTTCAAATTGTTTTTCATTATTAAGAAAAGGTAACAAAGATAAAATACGAGCTTGTTTTATAGCAATAGTAATTAATCGTTGCTGTTTTAAAGTCAATCTATTTACGCGTCTAGATAATATTTTTCCTTGTTCACTAATAAATCGACTAATTAAACTCATGTTTCTATAATCAATTCGATCCCCCGATTGAATCGGGGGCAAACGCCTACGAAAAGATCGTTTGGATTTAAGAAGGATTCGCTTTGATTTATCCATGGTTTGTTTATTCCTTATCCCGAAAATCCTATTTCAATCGGATCAAAAAAAACCGATTTAGAATTAAGAAATAGGATTTTTTTTTTTTATTTTTTTTATTAAATAGAAAATCTATTTTCTATATGTCATTTTTCATTTTCCTTGGAATGGAAGGGTTACACACAGACGGATCTATTTCTTTATCTCCCCATGAATCGTATGTTTGTAACAACAGGGACAGAATTTTCTCAATTCCAATCGACTAGGTGTATTGTGTCGATTCTTTTGAGTAATATATCTGGAAATCCCCATTGATTCTTTATTAGAAATGTTTCGAACACAACTAGTACATTCCAAAATAACCGTTACTCGGGCATCTTTACCCTTGGCCATGAACCTCCTTTTTATTTTTGATTTACGCAACTATTTCATTTTCAAATCCAAAACAAAATGACGAAAAGAAAAAAAGAACGAAAAAAACAGAAGTTGCTAAAATGATGAAAGATTTCGTTGCAATCATATCATATTATAGTAATAATAAGTAATACAAGGATTTCAAAATTTAGAATCGCAGTACAGTATTTCATTTTTCATTTCAGTATCTTGTATTATATTTTTGTGCTAGCCATCAAATTTTTATTTCCGTTATCACTCGTTTAGTAATTTAATTGGAACCTAGGCCCAAGTCCGAGTTTGACTGAGGTTGAATCCACTTTTATTCTTTCTCTTTTCTTTTTCTAAATTATTTTGTATTCTAATAACAAAAAAAAGATAAGGGGAGAGGATTAGTCACAGATATTTGATTGTAGCTGTAATCTTCTTCACCCCTTCCCGGGTTAACAACTAGAATGGGTTAATCACTATAATGAAAAAAAAGGGAATATCAACGCATCTGGGAATAAACGATTGATCTCTATCAATAGACCCGCTAAAGATCCGAACCAGAGAGTACTTACTACTGGTGCCACGGAGAGATATGTTTTTAGATCTCTCATTTTTAAAACTCCTTCTTTATTCTTTATAGTAATTTGTACTACATAATGGTAATACATATATGATCAGATGTCTATATAGTTCCGCTTATATTGTGCACGAACTCTCTAATTGAAATTGAAATCTACAACAATTCGGTAGATATTCTTTTTTTAGAAAAAAAAAAAAAAAGAATATGTCCCTTTCCGCCTCAACATTATCTAAAAATATTTCTTTTTTTACGGCGGGTTTCATAGTTATTTCATGCGTATATAATTCTTTTTTTTATTATATGGTATGTATGTTATATGATATGAAACAAAAAAGAAGAAATGTCAATCTAATTTGTTTATATCAAATTAGGAAATAAATCAAAATGTTGGAAAACAAGACAGGGATTCTCTACAATGACACTGTAGACCAATTGAAAGGGATGTAGCGCAGTTTGGTAGCGTGTTTGTTTTGGGTACAAAATGTCACGGGTTCGAATCCTGTCATCCCTACCTATTACTTTTTTTTCTGGACAGTAAAAAGGAATCAATTGAGATCGATTACAATTGAACATACCTAATTAATCTTTTCTTTCATTTTCTCATATTCTATATGATAGTATATACATGCAAGATATATTAGGATTACTTTTATTTTATTGAAAATAACGCGCTCTTAGTTCAGTTCGGTAGAACGTGGGTCTCCAAAACCCGATGTCGTAGGTTCAAATCCTACAGAGCGTGATTGCATTCTTGTTATTGGTAGGTCAAAATTGTACTGAAATAATTGAACAGCAATCTGAATTTGACCCCCTATGGGTTCAAGCAAGTAGGAGGTCAAGCAAAAAAATAGATGTTAATTAATCAAAGGTCCAACTGGTCACCACGTCTGTATTGTAAATATGCAGTTACAAATAATCCAGCCAAAGTAATAGGAATTAGACCTAATACGATTCCAAATAGAAAAACTTCAATCATTTCAATTTATTTGCACCAGAAGAAAAAAAGGAGAGGTAATATTGATCCTTAAATATTAATATGTATTGTCCATGAATCTCAATGATCAATAATTGGAAATTGACAAGATAACGAACTCTAGAATATATATAATATATGGACTACCCCACAAATCTTTCTTTTTATTAATTGTACAGTTAATTAATTTCAAATAAGTCGTATCTTGCTCAGACCAATAAATAGAGCTGAGGTTATAGTTAAAACTGCTAATAGAAAACCGAAATAACTAGTTATAGTAAGCATGAAGAGGCTAAATGAAATAAAATTGATTATTTTCATACATATGTTTCTAAAGCACTTGCCTAAGTTTCCATATTTGAAAAATATGAGATAAGCAAAAATACCAATTGAAAAAAAAAAAAAAAAATTCAATTGAAAATTTTTGATTCATCAATTATTATCATTATAGACAAATGATACTAACAAAAATAGAGTTACATAGATAAGAACTCTATTTGTCATCTGTCTATCTATCCCGTG